TATGAAAAGAGGAAGAAGTCGGGCTACAAGAAAAATTCCCGCCGCTACCATAGTAGCAGCATGGATAAGAGCGGAAATAGGGGTAGGTCCTTCCATAGCATCCGGTAACCATACATGAAGGGGAAATTGGGCAGATTTTGCAACTGAACCGCCAAATAACAGGAAGGCACACAAAGTAACTAATAAAAGATTAACCTCATTATTATAAATCAAATTATTGAATATTTCAAATAAATCCCGAAATTCTAAACTACCCGTTATCCAATAAAGACCTAAAATTCCCAAAAATAAACAAAAATCCCCTACCCGATTAGTTACAAACGCTTTTTGACAAGCATTTGCCGCAATAGGGCGTGTGAACCAAAAACCTATTAATAGATAAGAACACATTCCAACCAATTCCCAAAAAATATAAATTTGTATCAAATTTGAACTAGTAACCAATCCCAACATTGAAGTATTAAAAAAACTCATATAAGCAAAAAATCTCAAATATCCTTTATCATGAGACATATAATTGTCACTATAAATAAGAACCAAAATTCCAACAGTAGTGATTAATATTGACATAATAGAGGTAAGTGAATCGATCAAGTAGCCAAACTCTAAAGAAAGATCATTATTTATAGTCCAAGACCATACATATTGATAGATGGAACTATTATTGATTTGATGAATAGACAGATCCACTGCAAAAATCATAACTATACTTAATAATAAAACACTAGGAAAAGCCCACATACGGCGAATCTTTTTTGTTGCCGTGGGAAAAAGGAGAAGTCCTGCTCCTATTAACATAGGAACTGGAAGTGGAATGAAAGGTATGATCCATGAATATTGATGTGTATATTCCATACAAAAAAAAGAAAAAAAATTCTTAATTCTTAATGAGTTTTGTTTCTTATTCGCCAATTTTATCTCTTTTGAGAGGGTTCAGTTAATAAAAAAATGAAGAGTAAGATAGAAATCAAATTTTCTATTGTTAATTATTCTGAATTTTTGTTCAATATTTGCAATAGTTCAAAGTACGAAGTGAAAATGGATCAAATGATACGACCAAATTACTAGTGAAAAATCGACTTTTTTTCTTTTTTTTAGAAAATGGAAAATTATTATTATACAATAATTTATATACACAGAGTGAGGATAAATAATTACACCAAAACTCAAAACATTAGTTTATTTTGATATGACTCAAAAAATAAGAATTTTTATGAGTTTTTGATTCCGAATCATTAATTCGTTTTGGCACTAATTGATTATTTTCCATTCCAATCCAATCCATTCCAATAAAAAGATATCTATCTTTGGAAAAAATTTGTAAAAAAGGTTATGATATTCAACAGTTTACTTTAGATCGAAAAAAGGAATTAAGATACATGATTTTTTAAAATCATGTATCTTTTAAATGACCAAGTAAGCAGGATAAAGATAAGGGTTGGGTTCTTAAACTTTTTCGATGTTATCCCATTCCATATATAAATGCAATACGACGAAAATAGACCGAGATATAAAAGGATAGTCTTTTTTTGTAAGAATTACATAAAAGATTACTAGAAACAAAAAAAGACTGTGTAATTTTTACATATCCACATTTTTGAAAGAATAGAATAGTCTAATTTAGAAAAACAAATAGATAAGATAGATATCTTGATATGGCTAATTAAAGAACAATTCATTTTGAACAATAGATGTCTTTCACATCCAACTATAGCAATGAATAAACTAATATAATTTTTGAATGGCAGCTCCAAAAAAACGCACTTCTATATCAAAAAAAAGGATTCGGAAAACAATTTGGAAGGAGAAGGGGTATTGGGCAGCATGGAAAGCTTTTTCGTTAGGGAAATCTCTTTGTACGGGGACCTCAAAAAGTTTTTTTGTGCAATAAATACAAACATTGGAATAATCAAAATTAGCTGGACTCAAAGAATAGTCGAATTTCAAAGAATAGTTTCGGATATAGATTGAAATTTTTTTATGATTATTGGTTTTTTGCTCTTTTATATTTATATTATATTATTTCTTATTTATAGTTTTTTTGAGTTTATCTATTTTATAGATATTTTTATACAAACTAAAATAAGAAATAAGATATAAGTAAGAATTTCTATTTGCTAATGTTTTGAACTGTTCAATATAAAATAAAAATTGACCCCATTTTGGAATTGGCTTTTTTTTTTTATTCAAATTCTTTAATTTTCTGTTTTTCAAATGCAATATTTGTTTACTAAATTGAATATTGAATATTTAGGAATATTTAGTAAACAAATATTGCATTTGAATCGACTCTTTCAATCTCGACGATTGATTAAAAATAGGTTATTATGATTTCGAGCAAGCCGCTATGGTGAAATCGGTAGACACGCTGCTCTTAGGAAGCAGTGCTAGAGCATCTCGGTTCGAGTCCGAGTGGCGGCATGGCATCTTATTTTCTAAAAGAGTAAGTCCTATAATGAATTCAATTCCCGATTTCCATTTATATAATTAGGAGATCCTT